ATTCAAAACTACCCGTTATCCAATAAAAACCTAAAATTCCTAATAATAAACCAAAATCCCCTAGACGATTAGTTACAAACGCTTTTTGACAAGCATTTGCTGCAGGAGTTCGTGTGAACCAAAACCCTATTAATAGATAGGAACACATTCCAACCAATTCCCAAAAAATATAAATTTGTATCAAATTCGAACTAGTAACTAATCCCAACATCGAAGTACTGAAAAAACTCATATAAGCAAAAAATCTCAAGTATCCTTGATCGTGAGCCATATAATTATCACTATAAATAAGAACCATAATTCCAACAGTAGTGATTAACATTGACATAATAGAAGTAAGTGGATCGATCAAGTAGCCGAATTCTAAAGAAAAATCATTATCGAGGGTCCAAGACCATACATATTGATAGATAGAACTGCTTTTTATTTGCTGAATAGACAGATTAGTTGAAAAAATCATGACTATACTTAACAATAAAATACTCGAAAAAGCCCACACACGACGGAGATTTTTTGTTGCTGTCGGAAAAAGAAGAAGTCCCACTCCTATTAACATAGGAACTGGAAGTGGAAGGAAAGGTATGATCCACGCATATTGATATGTCTGTTCCATAAAAAAAGTTTTTTAATTCTTAATTAATATTAATTGTTTCCGATTCACCGGATCTTACCTCTTTTTGAAAGGAGTCAATAAAAAAATAAAGATATGCACTAACTTAATAACTTAAATAGAAATAGAATTTTTATTTCTTTTTATACTTATTCTTTAGAAGTTTCTGCTAAATACTTCAAATATTCAAATCAAGAAGTTACATATGGTCAAATCATATGAAAAAAGCAGATTAATTACTAGTCTCCTTCGAACTTTCAAATTCAAGTTAAATTAGGTATATTTTTCGCGAATTTGACAAGTTACTAAAAAAAAAAGAATATTCTTTTTTTTTAGTAAAAAAAATAGTTTATGCGATTTTCCCATATCTTTCACGCATCTTATGTATTCTTTTTGATTTTAGAATCAAAAATATTATCTAGAAAAGAAATACATAATGAATTGGCAAAGCGCAAATTTCTTTTGAACAATAGATGTCTTTCACATCCAGCTATACCAATGAGTAATCTCTTAATTTTTATTTAAATGGCAGTTCCAAAAAAACGTACTTCTGCATCAAAAAAGCGTATTCGTAAAAATTTTTGGAAAAGGAAGGGGTATTGGGCAGCGTTAAAAGCGTTTTCCTTAGGGAAATCTATTTCTACCGGGAATTCCAAAAGTTTTTTTGTGCAACAAACAAATAAAATAAGTAATAAAACATAACATGTTACAATAATCTGAATCGGCTTGACTCAAAAATTGACTCATTTCGTTTCGAAAATAAAATTCCCGCTTTCCATTCCCTGTTGAGTTAATCAATAGGAAATGGAATTTGTTTCGCTCTTAGAATTAGAATGAGGATTTTTCTCTTTACCGTACTGAATTAAAAAAAAAAAAAAAAAGAATCCTTTTTTTTGACAAAAAAAACATAAGATACGTAATTGTCTTTTTAGTATATTTTCTCATTTCCAAGGTGGGGAGTATTATTTTCCCCATCAGCCTGTTTCTTACAATAATATAAGCAATAATATAAGGTTTTCTTTTTTCTCTAGATCCACGTTTTCTCTATAGAAAGGCGAGTAAAAAATCAAAATCATTGAAACTAATTGATTAAAATTCTAAACCTTTTTGTGAAACTTTCTTCTTTTTGGATTTTCTATGAATTCCTATATAGACTCCCATATATTTATTTCCATCAATCCACTCAAAAACACTTAACAAATTTTTTTGGATAAATATGTGTCAATTTTTACTGATCCAAAATTTTTTTTGTTCATTGATAAAATGGATTTTTTGGTTTCGATGTTTGAAATCAAATAAATCAAAAACAGTTCATTAAAACAAAAAAAAAATGTTTTTTTTTTGGGAGGGGGGGTTCTATCCTTTAATTCATAGTTGGACTATCTAGTTTTCCAAGAGTTCAAGTCGAGGAGAGTCTAAAATACACACTAAAACTAAGACCCTAAATTCAAATAATGAACCTTCAAATACCTATTTGAACGAATTTTTATTCATCAATTTGAATCTTTCCTAAAAAATATTGCAACAATTTAATTCTTAAATCTAGACGATTGCTTATTCATAAGGTATTATGAATTCAAGACAAGCCGCTATGGTGAAATTGGTAGACACGCTGCTCTTAGGAAGCAGTGCTAGAGCATCTCGGTTCGAGTCCGAGTGGCGGCATGTCATCTCCTAAAAAAACTAAATAGATCCTATAATGAATTCAATTTCCGATTTCCTTTTTATAATTATGGGACTCCTTAAAAAAATTATGATATTTTCAACTTTAGAGCATATATTAACTCATATTTCTTTTTCGATTGTTTCAATTGTAATTACAATTCATTTCATAACTTTTTTAGTCGATGAAATCGTAAAACTATATGATTCATCCGAAAAGGGGATGAT